TTATCTAAGTATGATTTACTGAGTAGGCAATAAAAATTTACCTCGGCAATTTATCGCTTGTATAACACTTGTTCCAGAATAATCGGCTAGACTTGTTGAAGCTTGTACTTTAATTGATGTTAATTATAAAATAAAATATATAACTTTAAAGGTTTTAGGTAGAATTAGAACTTTTTATAATATAATTTTATAATTTTAAATTTTGATGAACGAATTAGATTAGTACCTAATTAGACAAAAATTAAAAGAGCAGGAGTAAAGTAGTATTTAAACTGAAAAGATATTGGCAGACTTCCTAAATTATCTTTGGAGGTTGAGTAATAACTGAGAACCCTCATTAACTACTTAATTTTTAGACTCATGTATGATCGTTTATTTTATTCTTTAGGATTATAAATAAAAATTTTTAATTTAATAAAATAGATATATACCTGGTTTATAATAAAAGTAATATTTGACCTACAATATTTTATAATGTGGATAATAAATTTAGTAATTTATTTGAAAATGTAAAAGACAGTAAAAAATTTTTTATATATTTTTGAAGATTATCTAGGAGTGGTACAAATCATCCATCAATTGCCCAAAGGGGAGTAAGTTGTAGTAAAGTAGATTTAGGGGAACCTAAATCTAGTAATAAAACTAATTATAAAAATGTTTTGAAAACATTTTTAGAGTTTTTAACTCGTAGTTTTTATAAGAGTTAGTTTAAGTAAAGAATTGTTGACTGTTAATCAAAAGGTATATCTCTTAAAAGAGTTTAGTTTAAATTTAAAATGTTAGATTGTAAATCTAAAGTTGTTTACTCTTGTTGATTATAAGTTTATTAATAATTATTTTAATAATAATTTTTATTGTACAAAGTATTGCTTTTATTACTTTATATGAACGTCATTTATTAAGAAGTAGTCAGAATCGTTTGGGACCTACTAAGGTAACTTTTATAGGTTTAGCTCAAGCATTGTTAGATGGTGTAAAGTTGTTAAAAAAAGAACAAATAACACCATTAAATTCTTCAAAGATTTCTTTTTTATTAGTACCAGGTATTTCTTTTGTAGTAATATATTTAGAATGATTTACTATTCCTTATTTTTTTGATTTTCTTAGTTTTGAATACTCTGTTTTGTTTTTTTTATGTTTAATTGGTTTTTCTGTTTATACTACTTTAGTAAGAGGTATTGTTAGAAAATCAAAATATGGTATAATTGGTGCAATTCGTGCTAGAAGACAAAGTATTTCTTATGAAATTGCTTTTTCTTTATATATTTTAGCTATTATTATTCATAATAATGTTTTTAATTTTGTTGCAAAATTTAATTTAAGTTTAGTAATTATTTATATCCCTTTTTTAATTATAGTAATTGCTGAATTAAATCGTGCTCCTTTTGATTTTTCAGAAGGTGAAAGTGAATTAGTTAGTGGTTTTAATGTAGAATTTGCTAGTGTTGCTTTTGTATTATTATTTTTAAGTGAATATGGTAGTTTAATTTTTTTTAGTGTTTTAACTTCGGTAATATTTTTTAATTTTTCTATTTTCTTTAGTTTTGTTATATTTTCTATTTTAATTTTTATTCGTAGTTCTTACCCTCGTTATCGTTATGATTTAATGATAAGATTATTTTGATTTAAATTATTACCTATTTCATTAATTTTTTTAGGTTATTTTGCTGTTTTATTTTATTAAAATTATTAATCAAGTTTATTTTTTAGATATTTTTATATTTATTTTTATTTTACAATATTTATTCTATTTTAAAGAAGGTATATTAAATACTTTAGTTAAAAAATTTTTAAATAGTTTAGTTGGTGTTTTTAGTTATTCTAACACATTACCTTTAAGTTCAGTAATTTCTGTATTTACTTTTATTATTTTATTAACATGTTGTTTTGGTGGCTATTTTACTTATTCTTTTTGTCCTTGTGGTATAGTAGAATTTACTTTTGTATATGCTGCTGTTGCATGAATAAGTACATTATTAACTTTTATTTCAAGCGAAAAATTTTCAGTTTATATAAGAAAAGGTGGTGATACATTTTTAAAAACTTTTAGTATATTATTAGTTGAAATTGTTAGTGAATTTTCACGTCCTTTAGCTTTAACTGTTCGTTTAACAGTTAATATTATAGTAGGTCATTTAATTAGAATAATATTATATCAAGGTTTAGAATTAACTTTAGGTGAAAAATATATTTGAATTTCTATTTTTGCTATTATAATAGAATGTTTTGTATTTTTTATTCAAAGTTATATTTTTTCACGTTTAATTTATTTATATTTAAACGAGTAATAGAGATGTTAACTTAATAATAAAGTGCCAAACTTTTAATTTGGAAATGGAAATCCACATCTTAGTTGATATAGCATAAGAAGTGCATTTGTTTTAAGCGCAAAAGATATAAGTCAACTAACGAGTTTGTAAACAAGTCTTCTAAATTTGTTCTAGGTTAATTCCTGCTCGTTTTTGATTATAATTTTAATTGTTATAACTATATTTTTAACTTTATTAGGTTTATTAGTAAATAATTTAATTGTATGATGAAGTATTTTTTTAATAATAACTATTTTATTTACTTTATTAAATAAAAGTAATAAAAGATATAGTAGAGTTTTTAATTATTTTATTATTCAAGAAAGTTTAGGTTTATTATTTTTAGTATTCTCTGGTGGTATATTACAATTTTTTATTGTATTAATAAAAATTGGTGTAGCACCTTTACATTTTTGAATTTTTAATGTAACAAATAACATTATTAATTATAGATTAATATGATTTTTAACGTTTCAAAAATTACCTTTTCTTGTTATTCTATTACAAATATTTTGATTAAATTCTTTTTATTTATTAATATTTGGTTTATTAATTTGTTATTTACAAATATTTATTATAAAGAGTCATAAAAATTTAATTATTATTTCTTCTACTGAATCTTTTAATTGAATTGTTTTAGGTTTATTTTTTTCTGTTTTAAATTCTTTATATTTATTTATTTATTATTTTATTTTAATAGCTATATTAATTAGGAAATTTACTAAGTTTAATCAAAATTTTGTTAATTGAGAGACTAATTTAGTATTTTTAAATATTCCTTTTAGTGTTTCTTTTTTTGTAAAAATTTTTGCTTTAAGAGAAATTTTAAAATTTGAAAGTTTTTTTGTTTTATTGTTATTATTTTTAATATTTTTATCAGTTTTAGCTTTTAGTTTTTGATTAATTAATTTAAGAATAAAAAATAATACTAATAATCAAACAAATAATAAATTTTTATATTTTATAGTATTACCATTAATAGTAATTTCTATTATTTAACTTTTCTAGTAAAATTATATTATATTATCTTGATAAGGTAAAGTTCCAAGTTGGGAGAAGTAAGATGAAAAATAGATATTACTATGTTTGGTTACGGTCCAAAAAGATTTACATCTTTGTGATTTAGTTTAGGTAGAATATTTGCTTTTGGTGCAAAGGGGGTATAATTACAATTTTTTACTCTTTTAGTTTATTAATAAAACATAACTCTGAAGAAGTTAAGAAAGACAGGAGTGATTAAACATAATAATAATTTAGTTAATTTTGTTAATTCATTAGTAGTTTCATTACCTTCTAGTAAAACTTTAACTTTAAGTTGAAATTTTGGTAGAATATTAGGAATAATTTTAGTATTCCAAATTTTAACTGGTACTTTTTTAGCTTTTTATTATACTGCTGATAGTTTAATAGCTTTTTCGACAGTACAGTATATTATATATGAAGTTAATTTTGGTTGAATTTTTCGTATTTTTCATTTTAATGGTGCTAGTTTATTTTTTATTTTTTTATATTTACATATTTTTAAAGGTCTATTTATAATAAGTTATCGTTTAAAAAAGGTTTGAATATCTGGTTTAACTTTATATTTATTAATTATAATAGAAGCTTTTATAGGTTATGTTTTAGTTTGAGCTCAAATAAGTTTTTGAGCTGCTGTTGTTATTACTAGTCTATTAAGAGTTATTCCTATTTGAGGACCCACTATTGTTACTTGAATTTGAAGTGGTTTTGGTGTTACAGGTGCTACTTTAAAATTTTTCTTTGTTTTACATTTTTTGGTTCCTTGGGGACTTTTAGTTTTAGTTTTAGCACATTTAATTTTTTTACATAGTACTGGTGGTACATCTACATTATATTGTCATGGTGATTATGATAAAATTTGTTTTGCTCCTGAATATTGAGGTAAAGATGCTTATAATGTTGTAGTTTGATTATTATTTTTCGTATTTTCTTTAATTTATCCTTTTGATTTAGGTGATCCAGAAATATTTATTGAAGCAGATCCTATAATAAGTCCTGTGCATATTGTACCTGAGTGATATTTTTTATTTGCTTATGCTATTTTACGTGCTATTCCTAATAAAATCTTAGGTGTAATTGCTTTATTAATAAGAATTGTAGTATTCTATTTTTTTGCTTTAGTAAATAATTATACTTCTTGTTTAACTAAATTAAATAAATATTTAGTATTTACTTTTATTATTTCATCAGTAATTTTAAGTTGATTAGGTCAGTGTACTGTAGAAGAACCTTTTACTATTTTAAGACCTTTATTTTCTATTATTTATTTTGGTTTAGCTAGAGTATTATTAATAATTTTTATATTTAGAAAATTATTATTTAAATAATATTAATATATAAACATATATAGTATTAATAAATATATTAGATTTAGAATCTAAAGATATATTATATGTTATTTATCATAATTTTCATATTTTAAGTTTATCAAGTTATGCTTATTTTATATTTTTTGCTTCGTTAAGTTTAACTAGATCATTGGTAATATTTTTTAAGTACGGTTTAGTTTGAATATTTTTATTTTCTTTATTTAGTGTATTATTTATTTCTTTTGCTTGAGGGAAAGATATTTCAATAGAAGGTTTAAGAGGTTATCATAATTTTTTTGTTATAGATGGTTTTAAGTTAGGTACTGTTTTATTTATTTTTAGTGAATTTATATTCTTTTTTAGAATTTTCTGAACTTTCTTTGATGCTGCTTTAGTACCTGCTCACGAAATAGGTGAAACATGATCTCCAATTGGTATACATTTAGTTAATCCCTTTGGTGTTCCTTTATTAAATACTATTATTTTATTAAGTAGTGGTGTTACTGTTACTTGAGCTCATCATGCTTTATTAAGAAATAAAAGATGTACTAATAGTTTAGCTTTAACTTGTTTTTTAGCAGCTTATTTTACTGGTATTCAATTAATAGAATATAGTGAAGCTAGTTTTTCTATATCAGATGGTATTTTTGGTAGTATTTTTTATTTAGCTACAGGTTTTCATGGTATTCATGTTTTATGTGGTGGGTTATTTTTAGCTTTTAATTTTTTTCGTTTATTAAAATCACATTTTAATTATAATCATCATTTAGGTTTAGAATTTGGTATTTTATATTGACATTTTGTAGATGTTGTATGATTATTCTTATTTGTATTTGTTTATTGATGATCTTATTAAGTTACTTTAGTTTAATTAAGAACGTATAACTTGTAATTATAAAGTAAAGGTAACTTTGTTAGATTTTTTCTTAGTTACTTTAATTTGATTTATAAAACCCACTTATTTCTTTTTCTTTATTTTATTTTTTTGTGTAATAATTTTTAATAATTATTCTTGAATGGGCTTATTTATAGTAATAGATTCTTATACTTTTATTTTATTAATTATTATAAGGGTATTTATCTTAGGTATAATTTTAATAAGTGAAAAAAATAATAATTTATTAATTTTATCAGAAATATTAGTAATTATTTGTATTTTATTTTTTATTCCTAGTAATATAATAATATTATATATGTTTTTTGAACTTTCAATGTTTCCTATTTTGGTTATAATTTTAGGTTATGGTTCTCAAATTGAAAAAATTAATTCTTCTTATTATCTTATATTTTATGCTGCTTTTTGTTCATTTCCATTTTTATTTGTTTATTTTAAAAGTGATTTTAGATTAGTTTTTTCTTATTTTGATTTTTTTATTTCTTGAGAGATATTTTTTATTTTAAGTTTAAGATTTATAATAAAATTTCCTATTTATTTTTTACATTTATGATTACCAAAAGCTCATGTTGAAGCACCTACAACAGCTAGTATATTATTAGCTGGTTTATTATTAAAATTAGGTACTGCGGGGTTTTTACGTATTTTAGGTAGAATAAATTTTATTCATAATAATGTTTGAATAATTATCGCTTTTTTGGGTATAATTTTAGGTTCTTTTTGTTGTGTATTTCAGAGTGATTCTAAATCTTTAGCAGCTTATTCTTCAGTTACACACATAAGATTTTTATTATTGTCATTAATTTTTATTACTATAAGTAGTAAAACTAGAAGATTAATGTTAATATTAGCTCATGGTTATACATCTACATTAATATTTTATTTAATTGGTGAGTTTTATCATACTTCATCTAGACGTATAATTTATTTTATGAATAGATTTTTTAGTTCTAGAATAATTATAGGTATTTTATTTGCTGTTGTATTTTTATCCAATAGTGGTGTACCTCCTTCTTTATCATTTTTATCAGAATTTATAGTAATTTCTAATAGTATTATTTTAACTAAATCTATATTTATTATGATTTTTATTTATTTTGTAGTTTCTTTTTATTATTCTTTATTTTTAATCACTAGATCTTTAATAGGAAAAGAGTTTTTAAATTTAAATAACTGAAATGTGGGGTTTTCAGCCCCTTTGGTTCTTATAATATACAATATTTTTTGAATTAGGATATTTTATTAATAGTATTAGAAATTCAATGAATATTGCCTATTTTGAATAATCATAGGATTCCAGTTTAATTGCTAACACTGTAAGGCCCCCCCCTTACAGGTGTTATTTTTAGCTAAAAATTTAAGAGTAAAATTTATTTGAAAAAAAAAATCTCTTAAATTAATATATATAAAAAATATCAAGGTGGTTTATCAGTTTGATTAGAAAGATCTAATCATAAAGATATCGGAACATTATATTTTATTTTTGGTTTATGATCTGGTATGGTAGGTACTAGATTATCTTTAATTATTCGTTTGGAATTAGCTAAACCTGGTGTATTCTTAGGCAATGGGCAGTTATATAATTCAATTATTACTGCTCATGCTATTTTAATAATTTTTTTTATGGTTATACCTAGTATAATTGGTGGTTTTGGTAATTGAATACTACCTTTAATATTAGGTGCTCCTGATATGAGATTCCCTCGTTTAAATAATTTAAGTTTTTGATTATTACCTACAGCAATGTTTTTAATTTTAGATGCTTGTTTTGTAGATATGGGTTGTGGTACTAGTTGAACAGTTTATCCTCCTTTAAGTACTTTAGGTCATCCTGGTAGAAGGGTAGATTTAGCTATTTTTAGTTTACATTGTGCTGGTTTGAGTTCAATTTTAGGTGGTATTAATTTTATATGTACTACTAAAAATTTACGTAGTAGTTCAATTTCTTTAGAACACATAAGATTATTTGTTTGAACAGTTTTTGTTACAGTATTTTTATTAGTTTTATCATTACCTGTTTTAGCTGGTGCTATTACTATATTATTAACTGATCGTAATTTAAATACTTCTTTTTTTGATCCTAGTACAGGGGGTAATCCTTTAATTTATCAACATTTATTTTGATTCTTTGGTCATCCCGAAGTTTATATTTTAATTTTACCTGCTTTTGGTATTATTAGACAATCAACTTTATATTTAACAGGTAAAAAAGAAGTTTTTGGTTCATTAGGTATAGTATATGCTATTTTAAGTATTGGTTTAGTAGGTTGTGTAGTTTGAGCTCATCATATATATACTGTAGGTATAGATTTAGATTCTCGTGCTTATTTTACTGCTGCTACTATAGTAATTGCAGTACCAACAGGAGTTAAAGTTTTTAGTTGATTAGCAACTTTATTTGGTATAAAAATATTATTTCAGCCTGTGTTATTATGAGTTTTAGGTTTTATTTTTTTATTCACTTTAGGTGGTTTAACAGGTGTTATTTTATCTAATTCAAGATTAGATATTATTTTACACGATACTTATTATGTTGTTAGTCATTTTCATTATGTTTTAAGTTTAGGTGCTGTATTTGGTATTTTTACTGGTGTTAGATTATGATGAAGATTTATTACTGGTTTTGTTTATGATAAATTAATGATATCAGTGGTATTTATTTTAATATTTATTGGTGTTAATTTAACATTTTTTCCATTACATTTTGCTGGTTTACATGGTTTCCCACGTAAATATTTAGATTATCCAGATATCTATTCAATTTGAAATGTAATAGCTTCTTATGGTTCTATTATTAGTACATTTGGTTTATTTATGTTTATTTATGTTATATTAGAATCTTTCTTTAGTTATCGTTTAGTTTTAAATGATTATTTCCCTAATAGAAGACCTGAAAGTATATTAAGAGGTTATGTATTTGGACATAGTTATCAGTCAGAAATTTATTTTAGTAGTACTTCTTTAAAAAATTAAAAAAAAATCTTAGTATAAATTAGTATATTTAATTGCAAATTAAAAGGTAAAAAGGTTTTTTTAATAAGATAGGATAAGTAAGTCTATGAGGTTCATACCCTTGAGGTGGTTTTCTCTTATTAAAAGTTTTAGTATAATATTAGTATAATTTATTGTCAATAAATAGGTAAAAACTTTAGATTCTTTAGTATATTTTAGTATGTTTGACTTCCAATCAAAGGGATTTAAGGATTAATTAATAATTTTTTTCAAGGTTTTAATTTAATATTTTCAAATAGTTTATTTGCTAGTTATATAGATTGATTTCATAATTTTAATTGTAGTTTATTATTTGGTGTTTTAATTTTTGTTGTTATATTGTTTTGATATTTAATAATAAGAAATTTATATTTTAAGAGGAAAAAAATTGAATACCAGTTTAGTGAATTATTGTGTAGGGTATTTCCTACTTTAATTTTATTAATACAAATAGTACCTTCATTGAGTTTATTATATTATTATGGTTTAATAAATTTAGATAGTAATTTAACAATTAAAGTTACTGGTCATCAATGATATTGAAGTTATGAATTTAGTGATATTCCTGGTTTAGAATTTGATTCATATATAAAATCATTAGATCAGTTAGAATTAGGTGAACCTCGTTTATTAGAAGTAGATAATCGTTGTGTTGTTCCTTGTGATACTAATATTCGTTTTTGTATTACTTCAGCAGATGTTATTCATGCTTGATCCTTATCTAGTTTAGCAGTTAAATTAGATGCTATAAGAGGTGTATTAAGAACTTTAAATTATAGTTTCCCTATAGTAGGTGTATTTTATGGACAATGTTCAGAAATTTGTGGTGCAAATCATAGTTTTATACCTATTGTTTTAGAGGTAACTTTATTAGACAATTTTAAAAGTTGATGTTTTGGTAATATTGAGTAATTAAGCTTTATAGTTTATTTTTAAAATTTTTACTTGTGGTGTAAAAGAATTAAGAGCTTTAAATTAAATTTGAGTAAATATTGGTATTGCATATTATTAAAGGAAAATTTCATTATTAATGAATAATAGAAACAAAAAGTAGAAAAGTATTTAATTTTATTGTTTCATAATAAAAAATATTACTTTTAGAGTTGATATGTCGATTTTTGTGATAACTGTATTATTTTTTTATATTAGAAAATTATATATTTAATTAATTATTATTGGAAAATTAAAATTTGAAGTGTTTTTAATTTTAAGTTTTACAACTTTTTCTAAGAATATATTATATATTTTTTTTGTATTTAATAAAATTTTATTAAATAAATAATCTTTAAATTAGTAAGTTTATAAATATAGTAAATTAATAAAATATAAATAAAGAACTTGAAGTCTAGATCAAATGTTTTTTAAAGACTTAGGCTTTTAAATAAAGCTGGCTTCTGCCCTATGAATTTTAAATGGCAGTCTTAGCGTGAGGACATTAAGGTAGCAAAATAATTTGTGCTTTTATTGAGTTCCAGTATGAATGAAGTTATTGGTTAGTTCTATTTATTTTTTATTACTGAATTTAATATTTATTTAAGAAAAAATAAATATATTTATACAAAGATAAGTCTTCGGAAATTCTATTATTAATATTTCATTTGTTATATTAATAAATTTTCTAGGGCAGAATATTATATAATTGTATTTCACTATTTATAATATAAAGAATTACTCCGGAGTTAACAGAAAATCATACCTAATCTAGTTCTTATAGTAAGGTAAGTTTTACATCGATGTTGTATTTAGGTAATCTAAAAGAGGAGAAGATTTAGGAATTTCAGACTGTTCTTCTGTTAAGTAACCTAACGTGATATTAGTTTAATTCATTGTGAGATAGAATTGTTTATCTTGATAAATATTTATCATTAAGATATTTAGTACGAAAGGAACATTATAAAAGTTTAAAACTTTAAAAAGATATAAAAATCTTTTATTTTAATTTTATTAATAGTATTATGTTTTACTTTAATTTTATTATTTGCATTTTATTTAATTAATTTTTTGTTAAGAATTAAAGATTTTAATAAAAATAAAATTAGATCTTTTGAAAGAGGTTTTGTAAGTGTAGGAAAAATTCAAAATTCATTTAGTATTCATTTTTTTATTATAATGTTAATATTTGTTATTTTTGATTTAGAAATCGTAATATTTTTAGGTATTTTAGTTTCAGATATATCTTCTTTTATTAGATTTTTAATAATATTTACGTTTATTTTAGGTGGTTTTTACATAGAATGATGATATGGTAAACTTATTTGAGTCATTTAAAAATTAATATTTCAATTTTTTTGATTAGATTAATTTTTTTCTTTGGAATAATTTCAGTTTGAATAATACCTATAATAAAATTAGGTATTAGTTTATTAGAGTGAGATTTTTTAAGTTTAAAATTTAATTTTTATTTTAATAGTATTTTATTTTCTTTTATTTTATTTTTGGTAACTTTAAGTGTTTTAGTTTTTAGTACTTATTATTTAAATGGAGAATTAAATTTCAATTATTATTATTTTGTATTATTAATCTTTGTTGGTAGTATATTTATATTAAATTTTAGTAATAGTATTTTTACAATATTATTAAGTTGGGATTTATTAGGAATTTCTAGTTTTTTTTTAGTATTATTTTATAATAATTGAGATAGTTGTAGTGGTGCTATAAATACAGCTTTAACTAATCGTTTAGGTGATTATTTTATATTTGTATTTTTTAGAGGTTCTATTTTTAGAGGTTATTATTTTTTAAGTTTTAGAATATTTAGTAGTTATTTAGTAATTTTATTGTTATTAACAGCCTTTACTAAAAGTGCTCAATTTCCCTTTAGTAGTTGATTACCTAAAGCTATAAGAGCACCTACTCCTGTTAGTTCTTTAGTACATAGTAGAACTTTGGTTACAGCTGGTTTAATTTTATTAATAAATTTTAGTAATTTAATTATACAAAAAAATGTTATTAGTATTATTTTAATTATTGGTCTTTTTACAATATTTTTTTCTAGTATTACTGCTTTAGTAGAAGAAGATCTAAAAAAAGTTGTTGCTTTAAGAACTTTATCACAAATAGGTTTTTCTATAGTAACTTTAGGTTTAGGCTTAAGTTTTATTTCTTTTATTCATTTAATTAGGCATGCTTTATTTAAAAGTTGTTTATTTATACAGGTGGGTTATGTTATTCATTGTTCTTTTGGTCAACAGGATGCTCGTAATTATAGTAATAATGGTAATTTACCTAATTTTATTCAATTACAATTATTAGTTACATTATTTTGTTTATGTGGTTTAATTTTTTCTAGTGGTGCTGTAAGAAAAGATTTTATTTTAGAATTTTTTTTTAGAAATAGTTATATGATTTTTTTTAGTTTAATATTTTTTGTTTCTGTTTTTATAACTTTTGGTTATAGATATCGTTTATGAAAAAGTTTTTTTTTAAGTTTTAATAAAGTAATAAATCATTATAGTAGATCAATCTTTATAAATTTTTTAAGATTATTTTTAGTAATTTTTTCTATTAGTTTTTTATGATGATTAAATTTTAATATATTAAACGTACCCAGTCTATTTTTATATGTTGATTTTTATGGTCCTTTATTTTTTTTGTTTATAATAATTTTTGTTTCCTTTTTAACAGTAAAAATATTATTTAAAGAATTAACATATAAATTTTTAGTTGATTATTTAGCTAAAAATAGAATTTTAAAAATAAAAAATTTAAAGTTTATAGATTTATTTTTAAATAATTTAAATTCTAAAGGTTTTAGCTCATTTATATTTTTAAGATTATTTAATAATAATTATTTAAAAAGCTTAAATTTTAATAGTATTATTATTTTAGTGTTTTTTATTTTTTTAATAATTTAAGGGGTTTTATTTTAATTTAAAATATATGTTTTGCATACATAAGATATATAACTCTATTTTTAACAAAAAAGTCTATTTTAAAGGGTATTTTTATTTTTGTTAGTTATCTAAATTTAATAATAATTTCTTAAAATTTGATTTTAAAAATATAGGTTTTTCATAATAAAATTAATTTTTTTTAACAAAAAAATCTATTTTAAGGGGTATTTTTATTTTTGTTAGTTATCTAAATTTAATAATAATTTCTTAAAATTTGATTTTAAAAATAATGCATTATAATATATATATATATTTATATTATATATAATTATATAGTTTACTATATAAGTATATATATTTTATTATATTATTATATTATATATAAATATATAATATATTTTATTAAAAATAAAGAGAAAATTTATTTTCTCTTTATATTATATAAATATATATTATAAATTAATTTAATATAACGTACTATTTATATTCAACTAAAGTAAGAATATTTATAGTACACGATTAGATTAATTTATAATATATATTTATATAATATATGTCAGTAAGTAGTTTAATTAAAATATAACATTTGGGTTGTTAAGATTAGTTACTGAGAATTTTTAGTTTAATTAGAATAATTCACTTACAATGAATAGGTTTAAAATTCTATATTGAAGTTATTTTTTTTACTTTCAGTTTTAAGTAGTATTATTAGTTATATAAATATTGATCCTATAAAAAGAAGATTTTTTCTAATTTTCTCTTTATTATTTAGTATACCTTTAATATCAATAAGTATACATATTTGATTTTCTTATTTTGTATGTTTATTATTTTTAAGTGGGATTTTTGTTATTTTAGTTTATTTTTCTAGTTTATCAAAAATTAATGTAACAAAAAGTCATTTAGTTACATTTTGTCTTATTTTAACTTTATTATTTTTAATACCAGAATTTCTGTTTAAAAGTGATAATTTGAATTTAAGAGGTTTTTATTATAGTATCTATTGAACTATATTTATTTTTATTTTATCTATTTTAATTTTTTTTATAAATTTTAGTAGATATTTTTTAAATTTTTCTGGTGCTTTACGTAAAGTATAAAATTATTTTTTTATTTGTTGGATTATTTATATTTTTTTTTAAGTGACAACGTTTAATTTTTGTATTAATTTCTTTAGAGTTTTTAATATTAAGTTTATTTTTAAATTTTTCTGGTGTAATTTCAGAAATAATATTTTTTTATTTTATATGTTTTTCAGTAGTTTCTAGTATTCTAGGTATAATTATTATAGTAGGAAATATAAAATCTTTTGGTAGAGATCAATGTATTTTTTAACAGATATAAGTTAAGTTTAAACTATTGATCTTCAAAATCAAAAATATAATTCTGTATGAGATAATAGTATAATTTAGTATTTTTCTTTTTCGAAGAAAAGGTTAATTTATCTTATTTGAAGTTTTCTTTTAGAGATTTAAAATTTGATCATGGTTTAGAATG